CTTTTTTTTTCTATTCTTAGTTAAATTTAAAATAAAATAAAAACCATCAAGTTGGCGAGAATGCCCAAATTATCTAGGATCAAAAAAATAGGGTTTTGTCCTTATAGAACACAGTATTCCGTGGAAACTATGATATATAGATACGAATAGAGCGGGAAAGGGGGTAAATAAAAAAGAGTAGAGAAAGGTTATCCAAAGTTATATACAAATCACTACCCCCCTCCCTTTTTGTATTTCCTTAATTGAATTTCGTTTGATTAGGGTGAAGTTCCTTAAAAACCCCCACCCTTTTTAAAATATCCTGAACAGTTCCTGTAGGTTGAGCCCCCTTTTCAAGGAAATAGAGAATAGCAGGAACATTTAAATAAGTTTGATTCTTTATCGGATCATAAAAACCTACTTTCTGAAGATCTTTTCCTTCTCTTCGAGATCGAACATCAATTGCAACGATTCGATAGACGGCTCATTGAGATAGATGTAGATGAACAATACACCCCCCCTAGAAACGTATAGGAAGTTTTCCCCTCGTACGGCTCGAGAAAAAAGAATTGGATTTGAAGTTTTATCTATGGTATGGAATTCGAATAAATGACAAAAGATTCCATAAAATCATCAAATCAATTAGACTATGGTTTAAGTCTTTTTTTTTTTCTTCTTCATTCCTGAAAATGAAAAAGAAAGCATTCGTACTCATAACTCAAGTTAGATAATTCTCAAATAATTCAAAAGAGAATCCGTTAGGTAATTTCATTTATTGAGTGGTCTTACCCCCCTTTTTATTTGTCTCAGGTCAAATCTATTTAGATTCTCAAGTCTGGCCCAGTTAGTGAGACGATTAAAAGGGTGTTTACTTGTTCTGGGATCCTTTTTCTTTGTTTTAAATCATTGGGTTTAGGCATTACTTCGGTGCTTCTTAATCCTTTCAAAATGGCAGCAACATACCCCTTTTTGTGATTTCCTTCTATCAAAGAATCCTACGGACGATTGATTCATACGTGATGCACTTTGGATCGAAAGGGTCAGATTAATTCCAACAAATTTTCCTTTTGAATTGGAAACTTGCTCGAATGGGATCCCTTCGATTTCTATATCGAAGATATATTTACGAAGTTGTTCCAATTTATTGATTTGCATTAACCCTAGATTCTTGTCCTGAGAAATGAATTAATACTTTCTACTCGAGCTCCATCGTGGACTATTTTGATTACCAACTTATGTCGAGCCAAGAGCACCTTCATTCCTAGAGAAATCGAAAATGGTGGATATAAGAAAGAATCCACAATGGATCATGTCCTTCAAGTCGCACGTTGCTTTCTACCACATCGTTTCAAACGAAGTTTTACCATAACATTCCTCTAATTTGGAACCAGTATGTAATTGATTCAATGATGGAATCATGAATAGTCATTGGTTTGTAGACATCGTAATCTATACCCCTTTAATATAAATATAGAATTTCTATTCTATATAGTTATAGATCGGTAAAGAGTTTTCTGAAGAAGTTTTAGCAAGTCCTCTTAATTAATTATTAATTTTTAATTAATTAAAAAGAATTTAATAATCAATTAAATTAATAGATTAAATAGGTTAAATATTAAATATTTCAATTTGAAAATTTCAAATTGAAGGCCTTTTTCACAAAAATCGAATAGAAGGATACATACATATACACTAAACTTTTCCTCATTTTATATGTATTTTGTTTAAGCTGTGGAGTTCAGCAAGATTTCATTAATCTAATCTTGCCATAATAGAATAGAAAGTGAATAAAAGATAATAAAAGATATAAAGCACTCCCTTCTCAAGTGTTACATAAATTTACAATTATTCATTAAGGCCAAACGCGAAATACTTAAAAAACGAGATTCAAAGAAAATACATTGGGGTAGATATATAATTACATATGTAACTTGATTTTTGTTAATGCAATTCAGGCAGATACGGAAATTTTAAAACCTTCGGTTAATGTACGGGAATAATGGGGCATAACAGAAATGAAAATGAGAATTATGATCTGGGATGCGGACTGGCTAGGTACAAACCCAAACAAGTCCAGATTTGAAGTTGCTCCTATTTTTTATTTTAGTCTAACCCCTTAAGAGAATTAATTCTAGTGAGTTTGAATGAATTTCATTAGTACCAAAATAGTTAGAATTCAGAAATCTATAGAAAAATTCATAAATAATTAGTTTGCGGGATAGGATCCTTGAAAATTCAAATATTGATAAAATAGAAAATCTATATGGGAGGAATGTTTTCCTAAATAACCAACTCCCCGAAACAAGACGGGGTTGGGGATATGATGAAAAGACCCCCCGACTTTTTTTTGTGAATTCAAACTCTTAGAATCAATGTTCCCATTTTACCTGGATCAGAAATAGAGTCAATTACATCTGCGTGTCATTTGAACTTGATTCAATTGAGTTTGTGTAAAAAAGATATGATTCATACATAAAAGATAAAAATCTGAAGCAAGAAACATATTACATCTAACATTAGA